ATCAAAGAACTTCTGAAGATGTTCAACAAGAAGTATCTAGAGAAGAAGCTAGGCCACAACCAAAGCTCCGAAGATCCGCCAGGCAACGGAAAAAAAATCCTAAGTATGCCAATGCCGCATTGGGCGAAGAGAATCGAGTGATAGAGCCGTCAACATATGCAGAAGCGTCGTAGAGTGTCGAGTGGCAGAAGGCGATGGAAGAAGTATAGCCTTGAAAGAGAATCAAACTTGGGACTTAGTGGCTAAGCCCAAGGAGGTAAAAGCCATATCTTGCAAATGGGTTTATAAGGTGAAGACAGGCCAAGATGGTTCGATCGAAAGGGATAAGGCTCGCCTAGTGGCACGAGGGTTCTCACAGCAGTACGGTCTGGACTATGATGAAACTTTCAGTCCAGTGGCAAAGATTACAACCGTACGTGTCCTGCTAGCGCTTACAGCAAGCAAGTCCTCGAAGTTGTGGCAGATGGACGTGAAGAATGCTTTCTTACATGGAGAATTAGATCGATAAATTTACATGGAGCAGCCACAAGGGTTCGAGAGTAAAGCTCACCCTGATTACGTGTGTAAATTGAGAAAAGCTCTGTACGGGTTAAAGCAAGCACCAAGGGCGGTAAGATTGCTGAATTTGGATTTTGAATTCAAAGTGGATATTTAATGGCGCCTGCAGATTTCAGCCTATTTGTTAAGCTCGAGAAGGCAAGCTGGACATAGTGTTGGTATACGTGGATGATCTTCTCATCACTGGAGATGACGAACAGGAAATTCGACGAACAAAGGAAAATCTATCAGTACGCTTCCAAATAAAGGAACTTGGGGAGCTCAAGCATTTTCTTGGAGGAGAGGTTTGAAGACTGAAAGGTACGCAAGTAACTCGACTGGTTGGAGAGGGGAGCGGTGAAAGAAAAGGATTTAAAAAAGTGGATTATCTCTATGAAATCGAATATTTGCCTGAAGAACAAAAGGTCCCAGTTACTGAGATCCCTATATATCTAAAACCTCTTATATATACCTTCTCTCGAAAAGTAAAGCAATTGGTTAGTCCCCAAAGATCTCCGAACATTAAGAAGTTCGTTCAAGCCTCCAAGTTTGACCAGTATCTTGTTCCAGCCACTGACCAAGAATACTTGGTTCCACTCTCTCTTCCAACCGCGGAAGGATTTCATTTTTTACATTTTTGAGCAGTCAGGATAGCTCTATCTTTCCATGGCAGAAAAGGTTTACCAGTGATCTCATCTCAAGCCATCAAATTCGTATTCGTCCGGGAGATGAGTGGAAGACGGCATTTAAAACAAAGGATGGATTTGACGAATGGTTGGTTATGCCTTTCGGATTATGCAACGCACCCAGTACCTTCACCATTTATGATTCCAGCCGAGAAGACAAAAAAGGAGAAATAACAATGATTATCAAGGAGAACCATCAAGTGAAAAGAAGGAAAAAAATTGGTAGTGTTGAGAGGATGAGAGGAGGTAGTTGGTCCCATATGGTGCCATTTTTAGCTCGACAGTTAGGGCTGTCCGTAAGAATCCAACGGACCCCTAATAGTTGGCTAAGGAAAAAAGAGCCAAGACCTAACCTGAGAAAAGAAATTCCGATAAGCGCCTATCTGGCTAGCAGTACCGTACCAAAAAAGGCTTTCTGGGTAGGGCAGTTGAAGCTCAGAGAGCACTTAATAAGGGAACTAACCCGCGCGAAAAAGTCCAGGGGCATAAAGCTTATCAAAGTCAGCATCGGGGAAAGCTGCCTATATCATATTATTGATGGGGAAGGGATCAAGCTGGCCAACGGGACTTTGTCAAAAGGTGGATTGAAAGATCTTATTTGGGAAGAAAAAAGGGGAGTGATACGACACGAATGTAGGATTCCTTCTAATCTCGGATCTGTCAAGTTATCTCCGAATCACCCTTTCTATGGCATTCGTTCTCCGACAGCACCCCTCATCCCAACTAGTAAACTGGTGGCAATAATCACTCCTATCGCTTCTCCTATACTCTTTTTTTTTTTCATTTTGATTTTGGTTAAACCCGATCCAGGCCCTTTTTTCACCCCTATTTCAAAACCTTCAGGACATATTTCTATCTTATCCCTCAAATGTGGTCAGGGTCGAGATAGAAGAAAATCTTAATGAAGGGGTGAGTTGGGCGACTGGAGACGAAATGGCAAGAGTGGGGATGAGGGCTCCTTTCGTTTCCACTTTGTTTAGGGCTATCATCTTTCTATCCTGTTTAGAAAGATAGCTGCTATCAAAGAGAAGATAAATGCTATTGGCCGCTTTACTTCCCGAGAGGGACAAAGAAGAAGCAGCCATTTCACCGGTTGTCGAAAGAAGAGTACAGTAGGTCTTGGTGCTTGAGTCAGTCCGTGGTCAACAGTGGATTAGGTAGAATTGATAGCTGTTTTTGCTCCTGTTCAACTGCTAAGAAGAATAGCTTTTCTTTTCTCTAGATCGAATGCGACCTAGAAAGATGAAAGGGAAAGGGGGATCTATCTCTTTAAAGGGGGGAATCGATTCAAGAGGTCGTAAAGCAAAAGCAGCTTCATCTAATAGTTCAGTCCTTAGGCCGACATTAAATAGAGAGACGGGAGTGAACCAGCTCATTCCATTTCTAAGTAAGAAGAAAGGGCTGAAACGTAGGGCTTAGAGACTCTTCTCCCCAACTCTGGCAGAACGAACTGGGATCATGCACGGCTTGTTCCCAAGCATCGCAAGAGTGCCAGTACTCGGCATCACACTGGTCTTGGTTTCCCGAAAGAATTCTAACCCAAGAATGACTTTGAAGTCATCCATCACTACAATAGAAAAGTGGGCCCTTCCCCCAGGGCAATTAGATGTCAGGCCAGCATTGAGCGATGGGACCAAGGTTCTGAAAGAAATGCTATAGAGGAAGATTCAGCCTTTGAAACTGCTATTTGCAAAGTATCGATCCCCCTTTTGATGAATTACATCCAGCCTGGGGTACTTGGTCCCATTCGCTCTATTCCCATCCGACATTCCGTATGCAACTCTATGTTCTCTGTCAATATTGATTCGCTGCTCCAGGATTCCGCTCCTAATGACCCAACCTTCTCCCTTTCAAAAGGGGGGGCGTCTACCCTTCTATATGACCAAAATGACCTTGTCACGAGCTGGACTCGAACCAGGGGATCAAAAGACAGGCCCAGCGAACTACCCTTTTTTCTGATCGTGATTTATATAACCCAGTTCGTCCCGTGACAGACTACATCTGTGGTTCGCTTTCCCTTCCTTTCTGTGGTAGTTAGGCCTGGTAGCATGGTTAACGGTAGCATGTTTGCTAGTCTTGTAGGACTAGGAGCTCTACTAGGCTTGACCGTGGGAAATTTACTTATTAAAGAAAGAATGACGTAGGTAGACTAACTAGAAGTAGTAGGAGTTCCCGTCGAAGGGCAAATGATTCATTTAGGAAAGATCAGATGCGGATAAAAGTCTGTTTGAAAGGGGGGAAACTCGAAATTTCATAGAAGAAGAATCGGGTCGACATAAACACTTTTTCGGTAAAAATAGTCTAATGAGAAAGCATCTGTTTACGTTCGTAGTTGCAATAAGTTTTTTTTCATCGAGATTTGGTTGGTCTTCAGTCGACCTTAGTTTAGTAGAAAATCGAACCAATTTCCATGTGTTTCTTGGAAAAAGCGTGACTTAGCTCAAGCAATGCCCGTCCCATGCTTTCTTCTAGAACTTCAAATTGATTTAAGAAAAGAAAGTGACATAAGGAATATGGCATCGAATGCAAGCTGCTAGAGATAGAGAAGGGGCTTTGAGGGAGAAGGTCTTCTGGCAATATTAGGCATACTACTAATCGATTCTTTGGCCATTCGTGATCGAATACAACCAAGTCAAAGTTGTACGCCTACATAACCTTATCTACCAGACCAAGGGAAGCAGGTATCAGATCACTGTAGTTCGAGACACCTTTTGTGATATAAGTTCAATTACTGTATTTTGAAGGAATTCAGGTCAATAAAGTAGTCTGGTGGAAGGGGCTCACCTCACCTCTCCCCTTCCCCCCGTATCACGGGAGCAATCCAACCAAGGATAACTCACCATGACAAAGGCCTGTCTTTCAGTGCGTGAAAGAAGTCCTGCTCTTTCACTGCCTTACTCCGGCTTTCAACATTCGCTGTTCGTGCTTTCAAGCACTCTCCTATCTATCCTTCGGCCTCGTGTCAGAAACAGTTGACTGAATCGAACCGCCCGAGAAGGCAAATAGACCCGTTCACCAGCAACTGTTGCGATTCCCTCTAACTGCGCCAACTGCTCCACGTTTCGTTTCCCCTCTTGCTTCAGCTTCAACACCGTTGATTTCAATGTATGTTGTCAGAGAAGAAAGAATCTGTATGGTGAATGGAATCCATTCTCTGAGATCTGGGGAGAGTAGCCGACCTAATCAATCTGCTCTTAGGAGACCCGGCCAACTCAGTCAATCTCCAGGTCCCTAACGAACGAGTCATTCACTTTTGTTTGATCAACCAATGGCTATAATGACCTTCGCGAATTGCTGACGTCAATCGAGATCGATCGGATTGAAGCTCTAGCATCTGACTTGAATTGGGCCATTGTACGGATCCGTATCAAAACAGCTGTCGGCCAAAGTGTTATGTTATCCCAGTAGATTCCTCATGTTGATTGGCAACTATTGTATTTCACAGGTTCACTTTTCATTTCTTTAATCCCACCTAGATCTTTCTGCAATTGAGCTAATTGTCCCTTGAGCATTGCTGCCTCTTTCTTTGGAGGTCGATTAGATTATTCCGTTCCTTCTTAAGATCTTTTCACTTCCGTTCCTGTAGTGGACCCTTTTTTTTTTTACATACCAAAAAGCCCGCTTATTCACATAATGATGAAATCGATCTTCTGCAGTAGCTGATGCTACTGAATCAGCTGCTTTCTATTTTCAATGAGCGGGAGCTTTACCCGCTGCATTGAATATTAGATCACAGGGAAAGAACGAGCAGTTCGAGGAGGTATCTAAATCCTCTACTTAGCTAGAGAAAGTCTTCTGGGCGGTGTGTTACCTCCTGGGAGAGAGCTCCCAATCCATCTTCGCTTCAAGCCCAACAGTGCCAAGACAGATTCAATCTAGAGCGCCGCCGGGTTCATTAAGAAAAGAAAGAGAGCAAGTAGTCTGGATTTCGCGAGCAGCAGTGACAAAGGAGGACGAAACCCCAAAACTGAAGACTGCGTAACGTCGTTCCGTCCGGCTGGGGGTAGATCGTTGTGTCAGGGAAAGGAAATCCTCCCGATCATTGGGGAATCTTCGAAGTCAGGGACCCATTTCCTGACAAGGAGCTACGGAAGTTGAGTCACGGCCCTGACCTCCCTAAGAGATCATGTATCAATCTTAGAATATATATAGACATGCCAAGGTGTCCCCTTGCCTTGCGAGGCCATCCTATCTCTTAGTGTACTGTACCGGGGCTAGTGCCGTCGAAGAGGCTCGACGGGAGCGGACTCGTTATCGTGTGGATCGCCTTGTTACACAACTGGAGGGAGAGATTTCGAGCGAGACTTCTCTGGAGAAAGATAGGCAGGATAGCAAGGCAAGGGAGTTGTGGAAGTGCTACGGGCACATATTAGTGGCCTGACGGACGAGGTCACCATACTAAAGTGTAAGCAATGGTTCGACAGAGATGGTTCGGATGTTGGTGCCAGAGCCAAAGGTATTTACGGGCCCCCGAGATGTTCAAAATTGGTCAAATGGGAGACGGTGTGTCAACCGAAGTGTAATGGGGGATTCGGTCTTATAAAGTTGAGACAGACCAATGAGGCGGCCTTGCTTATGAAGCTGGGATGGGGGATCCTCTTGAAACCAAATGCTCTTTGGGTGAGAGTTTGTCGGTCAAAGAAGTATGTAAAGGAGTCAATCAATAGGGAAAGCTCATATGGCATAGATTAGTGCATGGAAGAAAGAGAGAATGTGCTTTGACATCCTCCCACCCAGTCTCGCTAGTGAATAGAAGTACCAGGATTGAAGATGACTGCCTCCGCTAAGGAAACCCAGAACTCATTCCCAGATCAACAAGTCTATCGATTAGATCAGTCTACCGGGCAGTTATCAAGTAAAGAGAGCTAGGCCATGCAAGGATTGAAAAGCGGCATAGAAAGGCAAAGACAAGTGAATACCTGCAACCAGAGCTAGACAATTAGATTTCTATAGAAAGGCAAGCAGTCAAAGTAATAGACAAGTACCAATGATAGGATAGGTCTAACGTCTAACACTAAGCCCAAGCATACAAGAGAGAGCAAGGCAAGTGCATAGCTTGCTAATTGAATCTCCTTTTTCGGGTATTCAATGCTTGGACTGGTGCATGGAAAAAAGCAGTAACAGCCAGTACCTGTCCTAGATTAGTGGACATCTTGCTTCTGACATGCCTGTCCATCTTCATTCTATATGATGTGATGTTGCTAGTTCAATCTGCTAGTTAGACTAGTCAGATAAGCTGCGGTGAATCAATCAGTCTTAGCTAAGGAAAGCTTTTTTTGATTCTAATTGGACACCCATTGGAAAGTGGATGAAAGAGACCTGGAATAAGCAACCGTACAGCTAGCATTGACCTAGACTGTCCGGGCGGATCCAGTACCGGCATTATGAGGCAGTTTCTCTGTGCAGAGGGGCTGCTTGTTCGATGCGAGATAGATTGAGATAGAGATGTGTGTTGAGTCAAAAGAGTAACCGGAATACCAGATCAAACACAGCTGACATGGGAGAGAGTGCTGCTTTGGCTGTCTCCCAATCATGCTGGTACTTTGACTGCTAGGATAGGAGCTAAATAAGGAAAGCTCTCTGCACAGTCACTCGTGCACCTGCCTTGATGGAAGTCCCTAACTGCATACTGGCATATCCTAAATAGAATCTATTGCCTATCTCACAGCTAGAAGAGAGTAGAGTTTCTTCATTTTCTCTTATATAAGATCTCGATTGGTTATATAAGAGAATAGATGCTAGAGCTAGTTTTCTAGAATAGAGAACATAGAAGGAAACTTCTCTCAAGGGAGTCGAACTAAGGCATTCTCTCATTCATGTTGAAAAGCGCTTTCAACCTTGATATCGGAACACCTGGAAAGGTGAACTCCACTCCCATTTGAATGAGACAAAGACACGTTTTGAATACCATTGATGACCATTGGAGCTATTGAAGGTGATTGGGGCGAGAGACCGTCGGGAGAGGATTGATAGTCTATTTCACTCGATCATCGAACCATAGTACGATGCGATGCTTGCGAGTCAATTGCACTACTGGATTCTTCCCTGCCAAGAGGATCTGACCAACTTGAACTAGAACTGGGACTGTCGCTAAATCCGTCCCGGTCCAAGACTATACTCCTGGGCACAGGCTTTCCTTTCGAGACAGAAAAAGAAAGGGGATGTACGCAATCCAATAAGTTAGGGCACAGGGCTGGCTTGCAACTGGATGACGAGGATCACTGTCTGCACTTAAGAAACCGTGGACAGACTACCACCGAACTGGACTTCCACTGGCTAGTCTGGCGAATGAGAGAAAGCTACCGGTCTCGGCAGTCATAGCTTCTGCGGTATCGGACTCTGATCTCGTCTTTCCCCATCTCCTCCGGCAGAAAGGGCTCCAACAAGGGTTTCCAAATAGCGCACGCGGGATCCACTGTAATAGTTAGCGAAGGACTCTTATGCGCGAAAGCATTTTTGTCTCAGTCTAAGTAAGGAAGGGAGGTTCTACAGTGCTAAAGTGATAATTGAGACAGGGAGAAGAATGTTGGAACAGAAGAGCTACAGACAAGAAGAACTACCGATGTTCAGTGTACCGATCAGGAACTAAGACAGACGAGCTTCCCTCACCGAACTAACTAAGCGAGGGCCTTGTTCAAGTCTTCCAATACGGAGTGCGGAAGGTTCAAAGTAGGAATCTCTATCCGCCCGATCCGATCCATAAGGCTTCTTCCGTACAGAGAAGTGTTTCGGAGTGGAGAGATGTACGGAATGAGTGGTTCACGCACACTAGATGGCTTAACTGAGAGACCCTCTTCACACACATATATAAGGGCTAGTGCTTGCCGAGCTGTCTAAGATGACTAAGATAAGCAACTATGACTACGAGTGGGTACTAATCGAATCCATTTGACTAGTTCCCTGAAGCTTCACATCAAGCTATGAAAGAAAGCTTGGGCGAAAGGAAAAAGCTCTCAGAAAGAAAGAGGTTAACTCATCGCCCTATCCATTTGCTTATACTACATTATGATGAAAAACTCTTTGTTCATTTTTTCACAAATAAGGAACACTGGGAATTTGCGTTCCGGGATCCTTGATCAGGCCCAGATCAGAGGAAGACAAAGAGTCCGGGTCAGTCAGAAAAGAGGAGACCACTCAATTCACCGACTGGTGACGGAGCCTTCACCATTTGATCGGATCGGTCTTAGACTATTGGATTGGAGTTGAGCCCAATTCTTCGCCTTTGAAGGTAGGTTCACGCCCATGAATGGTCTAAGAGGTTCAATAAATCAAAAAAAGCCTACGAAAGAGCGAGGACTATAACTCAAACTAAGGGGAGGGGCTCTCGTCTTATACGATCTTGGAGAGAGGTCTTTGTCTCAGCACTCAAAGTACAAGAAAGAGGCCTGCTCCACAAGCAAAAAAGCACGGAAATGAAAAGAAAAAGTCTCCTTCATGACTCTAGAAAGCCTTCAACTTCCTTTAAGCCTAGTGAAATCAATCCCACCTGTCCCTTAGTTCAGCGCAAGAGAATGGATAAAAGAAGAAATTTGAAATCCCATATCGACATCGGAATCAACAGTCAAGGAATCCAATCAGTCCCGCTCGGATAGGATAAGAACCTCCCCTCCACTATCAAATCTTACTGTGAGAGTTTCCGGTGTGATCCAATCAATGGCAGAGAATCTAACTCAACTCTCTTCCTTTCCGTCTTTAAACCCACCGCCCTATACTGCGAAATGAGTTTGTTTCATAATAAGTTGCAAAAGAACTAGAATGAACACTATCTGGAGCTATGTCTGAAAGAAAGTAGATTAATGTAGGTACGCTTAGCGCTTGGTAGGTCAGGAGCAGAGGTTGTAGTATAGTTGTTCCAAATCCAACTTCTGAAGCACAGGGGATATCCAGTTCACTTTTCATAGGTTTTCCTAATCAAAAAGCCCTGTTATAGCAAACTAACAACTATAGTTTTTAATGAAAGGAAATGGGCTAGCCAAACCCGACAATAAGAGGCGAGAATGATTACGCGATTGCTGTTCAAAGAAGACAGGATTTAAACCTTCCCTCAAGTAGACAGGCAAGTCTGACGTGCTAGCTCAATGTTGTTCATTCTTTGCTAAAGAAATAGGGCTTTTTCACTACTTTTGCCAGTCAATGGGTGGAACATTAGGTTCCCTTTCTCGTTTTCTGGTTAGGAAAGAGCTTCCTCAGCGATCTGCCTCATTGCAGGAGGAAGGAACCGGAGCAACCGCTGGAAGGAAGCCTAATGGTATAATTTCACAGACCATGCTTGGGACGCTTCCTCCTTAGTTAGTGCTTTTGAAGTATCCATTTGAATATCTTTTTCAGTGCCCGGTTTCCACAAAGCATTGCCCTTCGTAGCTGCATTAGGAGACATTAGATAGACTCGGGTGATACACTAAGAGAGTCGGCTAGGTAGTATACAATGAAGATTCCCCGCCTGATATCTAGGAAAGCTCCTTTCTGCTGTGCTTGCCACTACTGCCTAATAGGGTGTTAAGCAGTAAAATAAGTAGGCTTTTTTTCGATTGAAGCTCTCCTCGAACCATTTCTGATGATTGAGCCTATTCCATCGCGGGGAAGGGGGAAGAAGGACCCATTTTCTTCTAAAAGAGCCTATTCGGGGCATTCATATGTTCACCCTCTTATTCTACTTGTGAAATTCCTCCCTTCAAATCAAAGAGCAGTGGATTCTATCACCGGGGATTCTGGGCATCCTAACTATGAAACAGTTCCTTCTTTCAAAGACCCTACTGGACATTATTGACTTGCAAAGACCGGTTCTGCTGGGGGGTATATCTTTGCATAGAAAAAAGAAGTCTTGGCTAAGCCTTAGGCTAGTGAGTCCAAAGAGGCAGAGTCAAAGCAAGGAGTTAGCAAACTGGCATACTTCACTAAATCAGTCTAAGCCGGAAAGCCGTCAAGCAGGCAAAGTCTAGCTGCCTATTCGATTCCGAAAGTCCTGCTAAGATTAGCAGCGCTTACTCGAGCAGCGGTTACGCAAAGAGCGGATATTTCAAAGAGGTGGTAATGCTAATGAAATCAATTCCATAAGGAAACAGCCATACATACCTTATCTCTTTCTCAACCTGCTAGCTCTCGAAGGGGGGAGTAAGCGAGGGATTCTGTGTTGAAGGAAAAAGCCCTGCTCTCTTTGCCTTTTTTTTTTTAAGAGGGAAAGTTTTAGTTCTTCCCAGACGGGGATTCCCGGATGGCGAGAATGGGCTCTTTTTGGCGCTGAGGCAGAGACGGTTGATTTTCCTTCTTTCTGCATCTTTCTTTTGGCGGTCCGAGGGCAGGAATCGTTCAATGCTCTCTAGCCGGTAGTAGGGAAAGCTGCCTTCTTGATGTAGTTGCTTTTGAATCGAGATTGGCATTGCCCGGGTCTTCTTTGAGCTAAGAGTCATTACTCTATTATGATTGATTGCTAGCAGTAAAAGAATCGAAAGGAATAGAAAGAGGAGATCCCATGCAGTTAACTCGAAAGGAAATGGAAATGAGTGACTCTGGGGTGAACCAATTGCTTCAAGAGAGGATTTGCTTCGCTTTCTTTCTTAAAGATGGTATTCCTTGCGCTTTCCTCTTTTAGATTAGAAAGATAGCCCTTACTTTACTGAAAACTGATTAAGGAAGTCTTGACTGATTCATCTAGAAAACATAGTCCAACTTGCATGTGTTAAGCATATAGCTCTTCTGAAAGATTCGCTGGTAATGGAAAGAAGGCAGGCAGTCGGTAGGTGTGTGGAATTGGTTGAGGCGAGAAATGATCGGATACAACTGCGAAACTATTACATCAGCATAAATGGAATGATGCGATGGTCTCCATGTGTGCGAGTCAAAACATAATAGGTGATGGAAAATCCACATAACACTTAAAGGGTATTCAAAGGATGAAGCTCCTTATAGTAGCATAGTAGCACGGACTTCTTTGAGTAGACGGTTGAGATAAATCCCGAAAAATCCATCAATAAATGACGAACCCCATGTTGAAGTTTCCCATCGTGTGGCGCGGGGAGGAGCAGAGTCATCAATAGGTAAAGAAGGACAGACAGACAGGCTCAAAGACCGGAAGAAGGACACCCACTCGCCCTAAACAAATGAATAAGGTTGGAGAGGGCTTTCGCTCTCGACCGCGGGCCGCCCCTGGAATTCGTTGGTTTGTTCGCCCGGGCGGTGAACCATCGATCAAAACAAGGCAAGTCGTTCAGTTCATGATTAGGATTACCCGACCGGACACGGATTGGAGTCATAACGACGAAAGGGAGGCGAAAGAAGATCATGAAGATTGTTGCATATGAATAGAATCGCACTTGGGAAAGGGAAGTGAATCCCTTGAAGTTCATCCATCCGGCATTGGATGCGTCCGTACCGAAGACGAATTTCCTGGCAAAACGTCTTTGACTACATAGGGTCCGACAAAATGGGGCTTGAACTTGACTCCTGTGTATTCTCATCCCATCTATTAAGCACTTCAGGTCAACGGTACCGCATACCGCCGCCCCCTCTTCTTAGCAGCCCCGGTCTGAAAAGAACATTTATGCATCGGCCCGGGAAACCAAGTCTCGGGACAACTAGTTATTAGAAACCGGCAATGCTTCGTTGAGCAAGTTAGCGACCGGTGGTTCCCGAATACACAGGCCCAGGGAGTGCCCAGCTGAGAGGATCCTGTCTTTCACGGGTCATTCCTAGTACCCTTGGAAAGCGAAAGGATGCTCTATTCCCAGCTAAAAAGGTTTCATCACGAATTCCCGAAAACCTTTGTCAAGACAGGCACGAGAGCACCCTTTTTCGGGATATTCCACTGACGTAGGTAAGCTCCCCATCTTATCCGGCAGCTCCGGTACTTAGACAAATTCAACTATCTCCAGAAAGACCATTTCGATCGATTCAAAGAACTGCGCCTGCTGGGATTCCTGCGAAAGCCCGACTTTCGGTACACTGAATGCGTTCCCCTTTTCAGTCTTTACCAGTCCCTGAAACGAAAAGCTAGAAAAAGGATCTTGGGGGGGAACCCTCTCACCCGCTTTCCCCCTCCCCCCATATGGGGGGCCTCGCCTTTGTGTGAAGGCTACATTAATCAAATTGAAAAGATTTGGAACCCCAACTCCAAAGGAAGGGCATTTTCGGGGACTAGCCTGCTTTCACAATACTCGAATTCATCTCGGGAACACACGAAACAAAGATATGAACTGGGTAAATAGAAATGGAAAAGAGATGTTTCCAATTCATCCAAATCAGAAGCTTTTTCTACATCCATATGATCTACTAAAGTGGATCGGTATTGGCCAACTAATGAAAGCAGATCGTGGTCCATGGAGTCCCAAGAAGGTAAGAACTCCAACCTGTCCGATGCTTCTTCGGCCAAATACGATATACAAGTAGGACCTGCACTATGAGCAAGCTGTGCGAAAAACCGCTTCTTTTTTCCGGTTCCGCAACAACTTGGGCGAAATGAGGTTCTACCAGGAAACCATGGATTTTTTAGTTTTCGCCATTGGTTACTGGTCGAGCCACTGGAATGGAATGAGATAAGAATCTCTTGAGATCTTTCTTCTCCACTTACTCGTAACAGGCTTTCCCTCTGTAGAAAACTGCTTCTAAATGGCATATCAAATTTCTTTGTCGATCTTCAAAGAAGATTGACTCCTCCTACTTATCCTTCTCTCCTCCGCAGGTGTCCATTCAAAAAAACGAAAAAAACGAAAAGCATAAAAAACTTCCTTTTCGAAAGAGGGAAAGATCACTCCTAAATGCAGCAGTGATATTATATACGATGCCACTTGCCTAAAACCCACACAATTACTTAACCTTTCATTTCATTTCCAACTTCGCTTCGGCCTAGCATCTTATGTCATTCTAGTTTAAATAAATTCAAAGAAAAGGTTCGCGCCCTAGAATGCATCCACGTCTTAGCCTTATTGGATAACTAGGCGCTGCTGTTCCCCTAGCATTACCTATGCTTAGACCCTTTATATGGAGCCTTTGATAAGAAGAAAACCCCCTTCAAGCTACCTCTCCCCGGGTGAATGCGTAAATTAGATTCTTCCCTCCAAAGCGCAGCCGAATTCCCTGTGTTAAGCATATGGGTTCTGAAGCCCAGTGAGCACTTTCAGACGACTGCCTGAATCAAATAGGGAGCACTTTTCCCATTTGACTTCTCTTTTCTTTTCCATTTTCCGCTTTCTTGCCTAGACTAAAAAAAGAGGGAGCATGCCTAGAATAATTTCACTGTAAAAAAAGAGTACCATCTCTTACGGAGAGTGGACGGAATGTAATAGAACTCCTAGCGAGAAGGCCCGGAAATGGCTCGCAAAGATTAGGAATTTCTCTCTCAAGGGATGGAACTGGCTGAACGAATAAAAGCAACTCTACCTGGATTTACCTTTTCTGCTTCCTAAATCTGGCTCGATAACTTGCCTTATGGATTTTTTTTACCCTTGGACTGGAACGGAACTAGCTTAGGCACTTTACCCCGATGGCTTGTAAGAGACTGGCAGGCTTTCTAATGGTACAGCCCGGAAAAAAGAAGAGGGATGAAAGAACTCCACTAACAAACAAGTAGAGGGAGTGCATTGGGATAAGTATGCAGCTACAATCCCACCATCTTATCTTAGGTCCTTTTTGAGAGGGTAGCGGGATACGAAAGGAAAGCAGAAACCTATTCTATAAATACAAGGAAAAGCGTATCCTATTAGGGAAAATCAATCTATCTCTAACTTTACCCAGGGAAAGAGAGAGGTCTATTATAGGACAGTATGTAATCAAACTCCCATCTCAGCGAGAAGAGAAGAACTAGACAAACCCACTTTCTGCAAAGAAAATAGGAGAAACTCTGGGGTAAGAAATCCTAGACTGAAACTCCTTAGGGATGGCTGGCACCCGGAATCCCAGCGACATAAAAAGAAAGTCAAACTTAGACTGGCCTGCTTAAAACTAGCTTTATAACTATTTTATTGATAACTAGAACTAGATCTCTACCTGGCTTGCTCACACTAAGAGGAAAAGGAGACTTGCTGGCTTGAAGACTAACTTGCCTTAGCTTGACTTGCTAACTTGGAAACTAGGCTTTCGCCCTCTAACCCAGCTTTCAAAGAAAACTTTCTTGAACTTGCTTGCAAGCATAAAGAATTGATGATGCTCCCCTTAGTTAGGACAGCAACTGGACCCCAAAAAAAGGTAAATGCAACGGGCTGGAAAGCACCTCCAACAGCAACTCCTTATAAAACCCCAGGCCAACGGGAGATAGAAAGACTATCCAGTACAGCAGAGAGAGTATACTTGATGGTAAGAGCTATAGGAGCCCTACTTAAGGCTTCTAGAGTCAAAGATATGATATTCGAGAATAAAGGGGAAGCAAGGGAAAGAACCTTATCTCGTAGATGGAGCCCTAAGAAAAGGATAATCTATAACCTACTTAAGTTAAAGAATCAAAGGGGATCCTACACCGGAAACTTCTAACAGGACTCAAAGTCCTGTTAGCCTTACGAAATATGAATAGGAAATGCTAGCAATGGGAGAACTCTTTTACTCGTTATACCCTTTAGACCTGCTATCTCTGCTTTCAAACTAGTTTTCTCACAGGCACTAGATGATGGGTTTACCCCAGGAATAGAATTGGTTGGCTTAAAGGCCCCTTGCAGTAGTAAGGGGCCTTTAAGCCAACCTAATGTATTTTTTATTAGATTAGATTCCGTCGGGACTGACGGGGCTCGAACCCGCAGCTTCCGCCTTGACAGGGCGGTGCTCTGACCGATTGAACTACAATCCCAAGAAAATGAGGTATACAGCCTAAAAATTCTTATTCTTTTTTATCATCGGATTTCATTCGAACCATTTCGTTTCGCCGTGTTGTAACAGAGATACGAATGATATAGTCTATATTTATAGACCATATATAGACTATATATAAATGCAGTAAACTCATAGTGGGCTAATTCATGAATTGAATCAAATAGGCCCTTTGAACTAAGCGGTAGAGTCAGGCTCTTTAAACGCCCTAAGAAGCTTAAGTCATCGATTCCAATCCGATAAAGAAAGGTTTTTTTCATTTTCTTTTCCACGAAAGTCCTGTCTTAGTCTTCATTTTTCAGCGGAGGATATAGATATGAAAAAAAAAGGGTAAGCGCCTGGTCTTCGCGAACCAGATATTTGAGTTCCTGGCGAGTAGTTTCTTTTTTTTCGTTTTTAAGTGGAATGTTCATTATGATGATAAGTAGTCGATTAGGAGAACTGCTATGTCACTACAGGGTATACTCTTCTTCATGTTTCATTATTCATATTTTATGTGTCCTGGGGCATAAATATTCGAGATATCCCATTATGAATCGCCAAAGTCTTCCTATTTCTCCATTGTTCCACTCATATCCGAAAAATGAGAAATCAATCCAAAGTCAGTGGACCCAAATTGAATCATGACTATATAAGCTATTCTGATATTCAGATTCAATATAGATGAAATCGTGGAATGGAAGCCGACCTTTTATTTCCTTGGACCACGCAAGAATTCGTCGTCCGATTCCATTTTATTGTTCCTGGATGCTCCATAGGAATTCATCGCTATTCCTTTCCGCCACCGAGAAAGGTTCATTCCGAATCACACGAGCAATCTCTCTTTTTTTTTTTCGTTATGGTAATGCAATGCAAGAGGTCGGAAATCCGGTTGTTTCTGATGATGAAAAGAGGTTTTTTTATGTTATGTGAAATGAATTTATGAAAACCCGATATTTAAAGGTCGGTAATGTTAGAAGACGACTGTCGGTATCTGATGGTCGGATGCCCACGGTCGGTATCTCTTTGATAGCTCAGACGGAGAGAATAAACGGACTCCTCGAGGGCTACTTAAGGCACTTTATTTAGTGCAAACCAGAAGGACTGGAGCTGTTGGATGTTGCTCAATACTGCTATAACTTAACAACGAAAAAGCCCTGCGTCGAACTTAAACCCCTTCGACTTGGCCACGGGGCAACAGCCTCTGACACCCCACACTATTGCGACAGGAGGGGGCTAGCCCATACACCCACTGCACGAGTGGAATACTACTTAGTCAAGTAGAAGGGCCAAGCTGAGAGCGAGGCAAGCTGGGAACGGGCTGAAACGTGCGATTCGAAGACCAAGTCAGAGACTACTGGACGTCTCGCAGAGCGACTCTCAACGAGGACGTTGAGACTTTTCGAAAAAAAAAAGTTTGACTCTGATTAGATCCTTAGCGCAAGCGCTAAGTAAGCAAGCTATCTTATGGTTAAAAAAAACCGAGGAAATAATAACGTCAAGTAGAAACGAACAAGGTCTTACGGCACGATCACTATCTCTTTTCTTTTTCTTTAGCTCTCCTCTATGGAAAGAGGGGATGATATGTGACCTGGTATACCTGATCGTTTGGTCAACGAGACGTACGTAAGTCGACGTAGCTCCATGTACAAAAAAATGAAATAATGGGTGAGCCTAGGGTGACGAACATGGCTCAAGACTTTTTATACAAAGCCCTTCTCTTCTTCACTTAAAGAGGCAATGTACCTGGTACTTGATTCATAAAGAATGAATCTTTTGGTTAGAAGTTATACGGACTTTATAAAAAAGGAAATGCCACGCTCCGCGTGGCACGAAATATGGGGCGTTCGAATCGAAGGGTCATACCTCTCGCCTCTATTACGGTAAAGCCAATGCACCAGCCAGCCGGTGTGGTGGCGAACACGCTGTGCTGTAAGCTAAGTTGTTCACCTTGTAGACGGAGGAGATATAGAAAGTGTGCCGTGCTTGATTCATAAGATTCTATAGTAGCACCAGTATCTTATTTTATTTCACTTAGCCTGCCTCTCCCATGACTTTCCGGACCAACCAACCCGGATCTGCCCTCGAAATTTTCTCTGCATTTTGGGAGCAGAGCATGCAAAATCGAGCAATGGATCTTAGAAGAATTCAACTTTGAAGGGCACGACTCTTTCTATTTTTGCGCTGGCATTTGAGTTGTCTCCCCTCCTCTTTCAATCGACACACTTGACGCAGATAGCTCCGGTGGCCCCGGCTTCTGCCTCTATCAGGCGGCGACCGCCCCTACTCTCACCTACTACGCTTACTTAATAACCTTTTTTTCAGGATTCGGCGGGCCCGTAAAAAAAATGAGGATCCTTCACCAAAAAACCCAAGGGGGGCGGCTGCCCCCACCTCCACAGCCACAGCATGGAGGAGCAGCTCCTTAATCCGCACTACAGCCAATCAAAATATTCTCCAGATCGGGATATGATGCTAAACCGAGACCGAGATAGAGAGAGAGGTATGAC